CAGCCTTGGCAAGAACGTCGTTCCGCGGAATATATGACCCATGCTCCTTTAGGTTCTTTAAATTCCGTAGGTGGCGTAGCTACAGAAATTAATGCAGTCAATTATGTCTCTCCTAGAAGTTGGTTAGCTACTTCTCATTTTGTTCTAGGATTCTTCCTATTCGTAGGTCATTTATGGCACGCGGGAAGAGCTCGCGCAGCTGCCGCAGGATTTGAAAAAGGAATTGATCGAGATTTTGAACCTGTTCTTTCCATGACTCCTCTTAATTGAGACATGAAATCCAATGCTTGACGTAGGAATCACTTTGATTTTACTATACATATTGGGTTGAGTCGAGCAGATCATATTGAAAAAGTATTTTCTTTTCAATTCATTTCTATCTAATCTTTTTTGGGGCTCGGCTATATCACCACTTAGCCGAGCCCCAAAAAACCGAGCCAACCAAAATCAAGAAAATAAAAAAATGCATTCGCCAAGAAAAAGGAGAGAGAGGGATTCGAACCCTCGATAGTTCTTTGTTTCGAACTATACCGGTTTTCAAGACCGGGGCTATCAACCACTCAGCCATCTCTCCAAAAGCTAATTTCTATTTTATCTTTATTCCACTGAATAGAACATGACCATACGAATTGATACCCTTTTTATCTATCTATGGTAAAGATATCCAGTGTGAATCTATTGGTCTAGTTCTCTATCTGTATATATATGCATGATCCAGCATGCCCTTTTGTGAAGTAAAAAAAAACTACCCGCGATCCATGCCTCAAAAGGGGTGTCATATAAAATCAATGGATTCATGATAAAACCCTCCATAATGCGTTTTTTATTACATTACCAATTTTTTGTCGATTAAAGGAAGGGGTGGGGGGATCAAATGGTATAGTTCTTTTGTTGGTAAATTGGAGGATTAGAAACATGACTATTGCTTTCCAATTAGCTGTTTTTGCATTAATTGCTACTTCATCCATTTTATTGATTAGTGTACCCGTTGTATTTGCTTCTCCGGAAGGTTGGTCGAGTAACAAAAATGTTGTATTTTCCGGTACATCATTATGGATTGGATTAGTATTTCTAGTGGGTATTCTTAATTCTCTCATCTCTTGAAACTATTCAGTCTAGATCAAAAAACGAAATGACGCCTCCCCCCGAATTCTTTCGGGTTGTGAGGCACATTAATTTGGAATATATAAGACCCCACAAATAAAGAAAACGAAAACATAATTATTATAGGGAGGGGTCAAACTTATTTTATTGGAAAAATCTTATATCTTATACTTAATATAATATGATATATAGTAAAACTAAAAAACAAGATAAATATAAAAATAAGAAAATAGAAAAATTGCAATTAATTCGAACATTAATTACATATTACTCATTAATAATATAAAATAAATGAAAAGAAAAAAAAATGAAAAGAGAAAGAGTATATAAAATCGTAATTTGAATTCTATTATATATAGAAAAAAAATATTATTATATATATAATATATAATAGAAAATATATCGAATAAAAAGATATATAGATATTCCATATCTATTATATTTATATATATATATTTTGAATTACCCCTAATAGATATCAGACACAGCTCCGTATAAATAGAATCGATATATTACGTATAAAGTACGATAAAAAGAAAAATGCGGATATAGTTGAATGGTAAAATTTCTCCTTGCCAAGGAGAAGACGCGGGTTCGATTCCCGCTATCCGCCCCTGCCTTTTTTTGTACTGAATATTAATAGTATAGTAGTATATTAGTATATATATTACAAAACATTTTATAGAGTTGACTGTGATAGTATAGCAACCCCTCTTCTTCTTGAACTCCAGTTTTTATCAAAAATGTTGCGGAGACGGGATTTGAACCCGTGACCTCAAGGTTATGAGCCTTGCGAGCTACCAAGTTGCTCTACCCCGCGATAAAAAGAAGAATTGACAATTAATGGACAAACAAAGATTGAATGTGCCCCCCCACCATATCTGTACAAATAGAATAAACTATTTATACAGAATGGTAAAGGGACCGTCCTATGATCGCTGATCATAAAAATGAATAAAAAAATGAAAAGATTTTTTTATTCTTACCAACTCGATCTTGTTGCACCAGGCAACAAACATTCATAAACCATTTCACGAAGTATGTGTCCAGATAATCCAAAGTCTCGATAATTAGCTCTCGGTCTTCCAGTCGAAAAACAACGTCGATGAAGACGTGTAGGTGCACTATTACGCGGTAGTGATTCTAACTTTGCTTGAATTTCCCATTTCTCACTTAACGACGAAGCTTTGCTTATTTCTTTTTTTGGAGATCGGCGAATCAAATGATATTTTTGTTCCAATTTTTGTCTCTTCTTCTCCCTCTGAATCAAACTTTTCTTTGCCATAATGGTTCATTTCCTATTAGTATCAATGATAGAAGTCGGATCCTAGATGTAGAAATATAAGAAGGGGGCTCCCCTTCTTCATCGAAAGAAATAAAATGAGATTTTTACAGA